ATGCTATCAGCGCTTATAACACAAATTGTCAACCCACTAGCCTTTATTGTCCCCGTCTTATTAGCTGTAGCATTCCTTACATTACTTGAACGAAAGGTGCTTGGCTATATACAACTGCGCAAAGGGCCTAATATTGTGGGGCCCTACGGCCTGCTCCAGCCAATTGCAGACGGACTCAAGTTGTTCACCAAAGAGCCCGTTCGACCCTCTACTTCTTCCCCTCTCTTATTTTTGTTCGCCCCAATTTTAGCGCTTACTTTAGCCCTTACACTCTGAGCCCCCCTGCCCCTGCCCCACCCCCTTGTAGACCTTAACCTAGGAGTCCTATTTGTCCTAGCCCTGTCCAGCCTAGCAGTTTATTCTATCCTCGGCTCAGGATGAGCATCTAACTCAAAATATGCCCTTGTGGGGGCCCTACGTGCCGTCGCCCAAACCATCTCCTACGAAGTAAGCCTTGGCCTGATCCTACTCAGCGTCATCATCTTTGCCGGAGGTTTCACACTACATACCTTTAACGTTGCACAAGAAAGTGTTTGACTAGTATTACCTGCTTGACCCTTAGCCGCAATATGGTATATCTCTACCCTCGCAGAAACAAACCGAGCCCCCTTCGACCTAACAGAGGGAGAGTCTGAGCTAGTTTCAGGCTTCAACGTGGAGTATGCAGGGGGCCCCTTTGCCCTATTTTTTCTGGCCGAATATTCCAATATTTTACTTATAAACACACTCTCTACAATCCTATTTTTGGGGGCCTCCCACATCCCTTCTTTACCTATACTAACTACCTCAAACCTTATACTGAAAGCCGCCCTTCTATCGGTTATGTTCCTTTGAGTACGAGCATCTTACCCCCGCTTCCGATATGACCAGCTTATACACCTAATCTGAAAAAACTTCCTACCTATAACCCTAGCGCTAGTTATTTGGCACCTCGCCCTCCCAATCGCATTTATAGGGCTCCCCCCTCAATTCTAACCCCGGAGTTGTGCCTGAAACAAAGGGTCACTTTGATAGAGTGAATCATGAAGGATAAAACCCCTCCACCTCCTTAGAAAATGGGGATTTGAACCCCGCCTAAAGAGATCAAAACTCTTTGTGCTTCCATCTACACTACAATCTAGTAAGATCAGCTAAATAAGCTTTTGGGCCCATACCCCAAACATGTAGGTTAAAATCCTTCTTTTACTAATGAGCCCATATGTCTTAGCCCTTCTATTATTTAGCCTCGGCCTAGGAACTACAATAACCTTCGCAAGCTCCCACTGATTACTAGCGTGAATCGGGCTAGAAATTAATACCCTTGCAATCATTCCCCTAATAGCACAAAATCACCACCCCCGGGCAGTGGAAGCAACCACCAAATATTTCCTAATCCAAGCTACCGCCGCCGCCGTACTACTTTTTGCAGGAACAACAAATGCCTGACTCACCGGGCAATGGGAGATTCAACAGGACGCCCACCCCCTCCCTGTCACTATCATTACCCTCGCCCTAGCCCTCAAATTAGGACTCGCCCCCCTTCATTCTTGAGTACCAGAGGTATTTCAAGGCTTAGACCTAACTACAGGACTAATCTTGGCCACCTGACAAAAACTAGCCCCCCTCGCACTACTCCTCCAAATCCAACCCCCAAACTCCTACCTTCTCATTTTACTAGGTCTAACATCTACCCTCATCGGAGGCTGAGGCGGCCTAAACCAAACTCAACTCCGTAAGATCCTCGCCTACTCCTCCACCGCTCAACTAGGCTGAATAGTCCTAGTACTACAATTTTCCCCCTCTTTAACCACCCTCGCTGTCTCAGTGTATGTCGCCACGACAGCCGCAACATTCCTTACGTTAAAACTAGCTAAGGCCACAAACATTAATATACTAGCCATCTCCTGAACAAAAGCCCCCGCCCTCGTTGCTCTTACCCCCCTTGTACTTCTATCTCTCGCAGGTCTCCCCCCAATAACAGGATTTATGCCCAAATGATTGATCCTTCAAGAACTCTCTAAACAAGGACTCGCCCCCACCGCCACCCTGGCAGCACTTACCGCCCTCCTTAGTCTTTACTACTATCTACGAATTACATACACCATAACCCTCACTATGTTCCCCAATAACCTAACAGGCACACCCCCTTGACGTTTACGAACCCGTAAAATCACACTCCCCCTAGCTTGCCTAGCTATCGCCACTATCTCTCTACTACCCCTAACCCCTGCTGCAGTAGCTCTAGTAGCCCTCTAAGGAACTTAGGTTAGCAAAAGACCAAGAGCCTTCAAAGCCCTAAGCGGGGGTGAAAATCCCCCAGTTCCTGATAAGACTTGCAGGGCACTATCCCACAGCTCCTGTATGCAAAACAGGTACTTTAATTAAGCTAAAGCCTTTCTAGACGAGTAGGCTTCGATCCTACGAACTTTTAGTTAACAGCTAAACGCCCCAACCAGCGAGCATCCGTCTACCTTTCCCCCGCCTGTGGGGCGGGAAGGCGGGGGAAAGCCCCGGTAGACGGTTAGTCTGCTTCTTCAGATTTGCAGTCTGACATGATAAACACTTCGAGGCCTGAAAAGAAGAGGGCTCAAACCTCTGTTCATGGGGTTACAATCCAGCGCTTAACTCAGCCATCTTATCTGTGGCCATCACACGTTGATTTTTCTCTACCAACCATAAAGACATCGGCACCCTCTACTTAATCTTCGGCGCTTGGGCCGGAATAGTGGGCACCGCCCTTAGCCTGCTCATTCGAGCAGAACTTAGCCAGCCTGGCGCCCTATTGGGAGACGACCAAATTTATAACGTAATTGTTACCGCTCACGCCTTCGTAATAATTTTCTTTATAGTTATACCCATCATAATTGGAGGCTTCGGAAACTGGCTCATCCCCCTAATGATCGGGGCCCCAGACATGGCCTTCCCCCGAATAAACAACATAAGCTTCTGACTCCTCCCTCCCTCCTTCCTCCTGTTATTAGCGTCTTCAGGCGTGGAGGCCGGGGCAGGTACGGGGTGGACCGTATACCCCCCTCTATCTGGAAACTTAGGCCACGCAGGTGCCTCCGTTGATTTAACTATCTTCTCTCTACATTTAGCTGGCATTTCTTCTATCTTAGGCGCAATTAACTTTATCACAACAATTATCAACATGAAACCTCCCGCCATCTCTCAATACCAAACACCCCTCTTCGTATGGGCAGTCTTAATTACTGCTGTTCTTTTGCTTCTCTCACTTCCTGTGCTAGCTGCCGGCATTACCATGCTCCTTACAGACCGAAACCTTAACACCACCTTCTTTGACCCGGCCGGGGGAGGAGACCCCATCCTTTACCAACACCTCTTCTGATTCTTTGGGCACCCCGAAGTCTACATTCTCATCCTCCCCGGATTCGGCATGATCTCCCATATTGTAGCCTACTACGCCGGTAAACAAGAACCTTTCGGCTACATAGGGATAGTCTGAGCTATAATGGCCATTGGGCTCCTTGGGTTTATCGTTTGAGCTCACCACATGTTCACAGTGGGTATAGACGTGGACACACGTGCCTATTTTACATCCGCCACCATGATTATTGCCATCCCTACGGGCGTAAAAGTCTTTAGCTGATTGGCAACCCTCCACGGTGGAACAATCAAATGGGAAGCCCCCCTTCTCTGAGCCCTGGGCTTTATTTTCCTATTCACTGTGGGCGGCCTAACAGGCATTGTACTGGCCAACTCATCCCTGGACATTGTCCTTCATGACACTTATTATGTAGTAGCACATTTCCATTATGTACTTTCAATAGGGGCCGTTTTCGCTATTGTTGCCGCTTTCGTACACTGATTTCCTCTATTTTCAGGCTACACTTTACACTCCGTCTGAACAAAAATTCACTTTATAGTTATATTCGTCGGAGTAAACCTAACCTTCTTCCCGCAACATTTCCTCGGACTAGCCGGGATACCCCGGCGGTACTCAGACTACCCAGACGCCTACACCCTCTGGAACACAGTGTCTTCCATCGGGTCTCTAGTTTCCCTAGTCGCCGTCATTATGTTCCTGTTTATTATCTGGGAAGCATTCGCCGCTAAACGTGAAGTATCCTCCGTAGAACTTACCACAACTAATGTAGAGTGACTTCACGGCTGCCCCCCGCCATACCACACATTTGAGGAGCCTGCATTTGTACAAATTCATTACAACTAACGAGAAAGGGAGGAGTTGAACCCCCATAAATTGGTTTCAAGCCAACCACATGACCGTTCTGTCACTTTCTTAAAGACACTAGTAAAATTAAATTACGCGGCCTTGTCAGGGCCAAGTTGTGAGCTGGCTCCTCACGTGTCTTATTATGGCCTTTCCCTCCCAGCTCGGTTTCCAAGATGCTGCTTCTCCTGTGATAGAAGAACTTCTTCACTTTCATGACCACGCTTTAATAATCGTTTTTATAATTAGCACTCTAGTTCTTTATTTTATCATCGCGCTAGTTACTTCTAGCTTAACTAATAAGTTTATTCTAGATTCCCAAGAGGTCGAAATTATATGAACTGTACTTCCAGCAATTATCCTTATCCTAATCGCCCTTCCTTCCCTGCGCATTCTCTACCTTATAGACGAAATCAATGACCCCCACCTAACCATCAAAGCTATAGGCCATCAGTGGTACTGAAGCTACGAATATACTGACTACGAAAGCCTTGAATTCGACTCTTACATAATCCCTACACAAGACCTAGCCCCCGGACAGTTCCGTCTCCTAGAAGCGGACCACCGAATAATTACCCCCGTTGAGTCCCCCATCCGAGTTCTGGTCTCTGCCGAAGACGTCCTACACTCCTGAGCAGTCCCCTCCTTGGGCGTAAAAATAGATGCAGTGCCGGGCCGACTAAACCAGACAGCCTTCATCACATCTCGCCCTGGCGTCTTCTACGGGCAGTGCTCAGAAATCTGCGGCGCGAACCACAGCTTTATGCCCATTGTAGTTGAAGCAGTCCCACTCCAACAATTTGAAGACTGATCCACCCTAATACTCCAAGATGCCTCGCTAAGAAGCTAAACTGGGCCTAGCGTTAGCCTTTTAAGCTAAAGATTGGTGACTCCCAACCACCCTTAACGGCATGCCCCAAAATTTCCATGCCAGTTGTTTTGCAATACTTACTCTTAGTCTTATGTTGTACTTTAGCACGGGTCACGCCAAAATTATAGGCCACACAACCGCCCCTAAGCCTTCCCCTTGACCAACAAAATTTCTTAGCTGACAAAAGTGAACCTGACCTTGATCCTAGGCCTTTTTGACCAATTTTTTTCTCCTTACTTCCTAGGCGTACCCCTTCTAGCAATTGCTATCGCAGCCCCTTGAGTGTTATTCCCAAAACCCTCTAATCGCGTAATCCACGGCCGATCCCTTACAGCCCAAAATTCTTTTATCTTGAACTTCACAAAGCAAATTCTTCTCCCCCTAAACGTGGGGGCTCATAAATGAGCACTCCTGCTCACAGTACTAATAATTAATCTTATTACACTAAATTTACTTGGGCTTCTCCCTTACACCTTCACCCCAACTACCCAGCTGCCTCTCAATATGGGGTTCGCCATCCCTTTATGGATAGCTACAGTCGTTATTGGACTCCGAAACCAGCCAACAATTGCGTTAGGCCACCTCCTGCCAGAAGGTACCCCCACCCCTTTAATCCCCGTCTTGATTATTATTGAAACAATTAGTCTATTTGTCCGGCCCTTCGCATTAGGCGTCCGACTAACAGCAAACCTAGCAGCCGGACACCTCTTAATTCAGCTCCTATCATCCGCCACTCTTTTCCTGATTGACCAAATATGACCAGTAGCGATCCTAACCGGACTAGTAATAGCACTCCTAACTCTTCTTGAGCTAGCAGTAGCAGCCATCCAAGCCTACGTATTCGTGCTCCTTCTCTCACTCTACCTGCAAGAAAATACCTAAACGCTGCCCGGAGCCTCCCCTTCCAAACAAATAAATAATGGCCCACCAAGCACACGCATACCACATAGTTGACCCCAGCCCTTGACCATTAACAGGCGCAATCGCCGCCCTACTAATAACCTCAGGCCTTGCAATCTGATTTCACCAACACTCCACCACTCTAATAACCATCGGCATGATCCTCCTAGTCCTCACAATATACCAGTGGTGACGAGACATTGTCCGAGAAGGTACTTTTCAAGGCCATCATACACCTCCCGTACAAAAAGGCCTACGATACGGCATAGTCTTGTTTATTACCTCAGAGGTCTTCTTCTTCTTGGGATTTTTTTGGGCCTTTTATCATGCCAGTCTCGCCCCTACCCCTGAGTTGGGGGGCTGCTGGCCCCCAACTGGTATTTTTACCCTAGACCCCCTAGAAGTTCCCCTACTTAATACAGCGGTTCTGCTTGCCTCTGGGGTAACAGTCACCTGAGCACATCACAGCATAATAGAAGGCAACCGCAAACAAGCGGTTCACTCCTTAACCCTAACAATCGTCCTCGGATTTTATTTTACATTTCTCCAAGCATTAGAGTATGTCGACGCCCCCTTTACAATTAGCGACGGGGTTTATGGCGCCACCTTCTTTGTAGCAACCGGTTTCCATGGGCTCCATGTTATTATTGGATCAACCTTCTTGGCAATTTGCCTTCTCCGCCAAATTAAACATCACTTTACGTCTGAGCACCACTTCGGATTTGAAGCAGCCGCCTGATACTGACACTTCGTGGACGTTGTTTGACTATTCCTTTACGTCTCTATCTATTGATGAGGCTCATAATCTTTATAGTACCAACTAGTACAAGTGACTTCCAATCACCCGGTCTTGGTTAAAGTCCAAGTAAAGATAATGAATTTAGTCATAACCATCCTTGCAATTACTAGCCTCCTCTCTGTCATTCTCGCTCTCGTATCATTTTGTCTCCCTCAAATATCGCCAGACTATGAAAAGCTCTCCCCCTACGAGTGCGGCTTCGACCCCTTAGGGTCCGCCCGTCTCCCCTTCTCCCTTCGATTTTTCCTCATCGCTATTCTCTTTCTCCTCTTTGACCTAGAAATTGCACTTCTCCTTCCCCTGCCCTGAGGAGACCAGCTGGCCTCCCCCCTCGCATCTTTTTCATGAGCAGCCACACTTTTAGCTCTCCTAACCCTTGGACTAATTTACGAGTGATCACAAGACGGCCTAGAGTGAGCTGAATAGATAATTAGTTTAATAAAAACATTTGGTTTCGGCCCAAAAGCTTATGGTTTAAGTCCTTAATTGCCTAATGACCCCCGTCCAATTTACCTTCTCTTCAGCATTCATTCTAGGACTTACAGGCCTCGTGTTCCATCGAACACACCTCCTGTCAGCACTTTTATGTCTTGAAGGCATAATGCTCTCCCTATATGTCGCTTTCTCTATCTGAAGCTTAAGCATAGGGTCCCCCAGTTCTTCTGCTTTGCCTCTCTTTCTTTTAGCTATCTCAGCTTGCGAAGCAAGCGCAGGCCTCGCCCTTCTAGTAGCCACAGCCCGAACACATGGCACCGACCGCCTACAAAGCCTTAACCTCTTACAATGCTAAAGATCCTTATCCCAACCCTCATGCTAATTCCTACAGCCTGATTCACCCCTGCCAAGTGGCTGTGGCCCTTAACTCTTGTGAGTAGCCTACTGATTGCAGTAACTAGCTTCTCCTGATTTAAAAGCACCTCAGAGGTCGGTTGAACAACCTTAAACTCTTACATAGCTACAGACCCCCTATCAACCCCCTTACTTGCACTCACATGCTGGCTTTTGCCTCTTATAATTCTTGCAAGCCAACACCACATAAGTAACGAGCCCCTCAACCGTCAACGAACATACCTCACCCTCCTAACCTCATTACAATTTTTTCTTATCTTAGCCTTTAGCGCCACGGAACTCATCATATTTTACGTAATATTTGAAGCTACGTTACTCCCTACACTAATAATCATCACCCGTTGAGGAAACCAAGCAGAGCGCCTAAACGCAGGTATATACTTCTTATTTTATACATTAGCAAGCTCCCTCCCGCTTCTTGTTGCACTCCTGATTCTCCAAAACACTAGCGGGACACTCTCCCTTTTAACCTTGCAGTACATAAGCCCGATAAGCCTAACAACACACGCAGACAAACTATGATGAGTAGGCTGCCTTCTAGCATTTTTAGTAAAAATACCACTTTATGGAGTTCATCTATGGCTCCCCAAAGCCCATGTTGAAGCCCCCATTGCAGGCTCAATAATTCTTGCTGCCGTACTACTGAAGCTAGGGGGCTTCGGTATAATGCGAATAATGTTAGTGCTAGAGCCCCTCACAAAGGAGATGCTCTACCCCTTTATTGTATTCGCACTTTGAGGCATTGTAATGGCAGGCTCAATTTGCCTCCGCCAAACAGACCTAAAATCATTAATCGCTTACTCCTCAGTAAGCCACATAGGACTTGTGGTGGCAGGCATTCTCGTACAAACCCCTTGGGGGTTTGCAGGAGCACTGATTCTTATGATCGCCCACGGCCTGACATCCTCCGCCCTTTTCTGCTTAGCAAACACTAACTATGAACGTATCCACAGCCGAAGCATTCTTCTAGCCCGAGGCCTTCAGGTAGTCCTACCTTTAATAACCACATGATGATTCTTCGCTAGCATAGCTAACTTGGCCCTTCCTCCCCTCCCCAACCTTATGGGCGAATTAATAATTATCACTTCCCTAATTGGCTGGTCCTATTGAACCTTGGCCCTCACAGGAACTGGAATGCTTATTACCGCCAGCTACTCAATATACATGTTTATCACAACCCAACGGGGGCCTCTACCTAGCCACCTAGTTGCCTTGGACCCCTCCCACACTCGGGAGCACCTAATTATGGCCCTACACCTCCTCCCCCTTATTTTACTTATCCTTAATCCTCAGCTAATCTCAGGATGAGTCAACTGTAGGTATCGTTTAAAAAAGACATTAGATTGTGATTCTGAAAATAAGGGTTAAAGCCCCTTTACCCACCGAGAGGGGCTGGTAACAACGGGGACTGCTAATCTCCGTCTCCTTGGTTGAACTCCGAGGCCCACTCGAACCGCTTCTGAAGGATAACAGCACATCCGTTGGTCTTAGGAACCAAAAACTCTTGGTGCAAATCCAAGCAGTAGCTATGATTATCCCAGCATCAGTTATAACCACCAGTATAATCATGATAATAATCCTTTTAGCTTTACCCGTAATTACTACTTTATTTTCTTCCCCTCTAAAACCATCTTGAGCTACAACACACGTAAAGCCCGCAGTCAAGGCAGCTTTCTTTGTGAGTCTATTCCCACTATGAATCTTTCTAGACTCAGGTTCGGAACAAGTCATTTCCACATGAACTTTTTCAGTCACTACAACATTTGACGTAAACATAAGCTTTTTATTTGACCACTATGCCCTTATCTTCGTCCCGGTAGCTTTACTAGTAACCTGATCTATCCTAGAATTTGCTACCTGGTACATACACCACGACCCCGACATAAACCGATTCTTTAAATACCTGCTAATTTTCCTCATCGCAATAATTACCCTAGTCACAGCTAATAACCTTTTTCAATTTCTCATCGGCTGAGAGGGAGTGGGTATTATATCCTTTCTTCTTATCGGCTGGTGATCAGGCCGAGCCGATGCCAATACAGCTGCCCTTCAAGCAATTGTTTACAACCGGATCGGGGATATAGGACTAATTTTTGCCATCGCCTGGATAGCCACAACCCAAAACTCATGGGACATAGAGCAGATTTTCATCACAGCAAAATATGTCAACGTAACTCCCCCTGTTTTAGGACTAATTATTGCCGCTGCTGGTAAATCCGCCCAATTCGGCCTACACCCCTGACTCCCATCTGCCATGGAAGGCCCCACACCAGTGTCCGCTCTCCTCCATTCCAGCACGATGGTGGTCGCCGGTGTTTTTCTTCTTATCCGTATAAGCCCCCTACTCGAGAAAAGCCCCCTTGGTCTCACCCTCTGCCTATGCCTAGGAGCACTCACAGCCGCGTTTACTGCCTGCTGCGCTTTAACCCAAAACGACATCAAAAAGGTTATTGCATTCTCTACCTCCAGCCAACTCGGGCTTATGATGGTCACCATCGGCCTTAACCAACCACAACTTGCCTTCCTTCACATCTGCATGCACGCATTTTTTAAAGCTATGCTTTTCCTCTGCTCCGGATCAATCATCCATAGCCTGGGCGGGGAACAAGATATCCGAAAGATGGGGGCCATTCAACGCCAGACTCCCTGGACCTCTTCCTGCTTCACTATCGGCACTCTCGCCCTAACCGGCATGCCTTTCCTCGCCGGCTTCTACTCTAAAGATGCCATTATTGAGGCGATAAACACCTCCTACCTAAACACTTGGGCACTAATACTTACCCTCCTCGCCACAGCTTTTACAGCCGTTTACAGCACCCGTCTAATATACTTCGTAGTCATAGCCCACCCCCGGTCCCTAGCTATCTCCCCCATCGAAGAAGTAAACCCCCAAGTTATTAACCCCCTTAAACGACTTGCATGAGGAAGTATCCTCGCAGGCCTATGTATCACCTTAAGTGTCACCCCCCTTAAGACCCCTGTAATGTCTATGCCCCCCATACTTAAACTAGCCGCCCTCATCGTCACAATCCTTGGACTCCTTATTGCAATATGACTAATTACCCCTTCAGGCGCACGTACACAGACCACCCTGTCCCCCACTCTCCACCGCTTCACCAGTATACTTGGATTTTACCCCACCCTCGTCCACCGAGCTGCCCCCAAACTGTCCTTATCACTAGGTCAAACGGCCGCTGACCAAGCAATTGACCAAAACTGACTAGAAAAAGTCGGACCAAAAGCCACGGCAACTCTCAACAAGCCCCTTATCACCACCACAAGCAACATGCAGCAGGGTCGTATAAAAACACACCTCGTCCTCTTTATATTAACCCTCGCCCTTGTGTCCGCAACAATTATTTATTACAGAGTAACTCAATAAGGGACACCGGACTCTGCCCCACCCAACACACACACAAACCCACCCAATAGCCCTCCCATAGCTCCTAACACCCCCGGCCACCCCTAAACTTTAATGGCAAGCCTCCGAAAAACACACCCCCTCCTAAAAATCGCTAACCACGCCGTAGTTGACCTCCCCGCCCCCTCAAACATCTCAGTGTGGTGGAACTTTGGCTCTCTCCTAGGATTATGCTTAATCGCCCAAATCCTAACAGGCCTTTTTTTAGCCATGCACTACACCGCCGACATCAACACCGCCTTCTCTTCCGTGGCCCATATTACCCGAGACGTTAATTACGGATGGTTAATCCGAGACATACACGCCAACGGCGCATCTTTCTTCTTCATCTGCATTTATATGCACATCGGTCGGGGCCTCTACTACGGCTCTTACCTGTACAAAGAGACCTGAAACGTCGGAGTAGTCCTATTACTTCTTGTTATAATGACTGCTTTCGTCGGATACGTCCTCCCCTGAGGACAAATATCATTTTGGGGCGCAACTGTAATTACTAATCTTCTTTCAGCAGTACCCTATGTGGGTAACGCCCTTGTACAGTGAATTTGAGGGGGCTTCTCAGTAGATAACGCTACCCTCACCCGCTTCTTTGCCTTCCATTTTCTTTTCCCCTTCGTAATTGCAGGCGCCACCATAGTTCACCTATTGTTTCTTCATCAAACAGGCTCAAATAACCCCTTAGGACTAAACTCAGCTGGGGACAAGATCCCCTTCCACCCCTATTTTTCTTACAAAGACCTTTTAGGGTTTGTAGCCCTCCTGGTTGCACTCGCCACAATCGCACTATTTACCCCTAACCTCCTAGGGGACCCCGACAATTTTACCCCCGCAAACCCCCTTGTGACTCCCCCTCACATCAAGCCTGAATGATATTTCTTGTTTGCTTATGCAATCTTACGCTCTATCCCCGACAAACTTGGGGGCGTACTAGCCCTCCTTGCCTCCATCCTAGTACTCCTAGTTGTCCCTTTTCTACATACGTGTAAACTACGCAGCCTAACTTTTCGCCCTCTCTCCCAACTCCTCTTCTGAACCCTAGTCGCAAATGTTGCTATTCTTACCTGAATTGGGGGCATGCCCGTCGAAGACCCCTACATCATTATCGGCCAAATCGCCTCCGCCTCATACTTCTCTATTTTCCTCATCTTCTTCCCCCTCGCAGGCTGACTAGAAAACAAGGTCCTAGGCTTGACATGCATTAGTAGCTCAGCGCCAGAGCGCCGGTCTTGTAAACCGGAGGCCGGAGGTTAAACCCCTCCCTACCGCTACCCCCCCCCCCCGTTTTAACCAGTCTCAACTGGTTTTTACGTCTCCCACACTTCCGACTAAGCCCCCACAGTTTCACCCAGTCTCAACTGGTTTTAGCGTCCATTCACCCCTTATTTATACCTCTCAGGAGCCCCCGCGCGCCTGAGCCCTTATCCTCACCTACAACCCTCCCCTTTTAATTGGCCGCACCGGCCCCCGGCTGCTGCCCCGGGACACTTCCAAAGCAACATAAAGAGCCACCAGCAACACCCACGCACAAATAACTAAGCACATGCCCCCGCTCCCATACGCTTCTGACACTCCCTCAGTCTCTCCTTGCACTACATTTATCTCTGCCTCCTCCCCCACAAACCATCAGTACAGGGGAGCCTCAGGATTCCCCTGTAATAATCCCACCCCCAGCACTACCCCGAAATACCCCATTATACACTTAAGAACTGACCCCTCTGACAAACCTGTCGGGTGAACCTCAGCACATAAAGCTGCTGAGTAAGCAAACACAACCAGCATTCCCCCAAGATAAATTAAAAATAAAACTAAACATAAAAAAGTGCCCCCTACACACATGATAAACCCACACCCCGCTGCTGCAACCATAACTACCCCCAGTGCCGCATAAAAGGGGGAGGGGTTAGCAGCAACCACCACCATTCCTACCACCACGCCCAACATAAGTAAATACCCGCAGTATAACATAATTCTCGCCAGGATTCTAACCAGGACTAAAGGCATGAAAAGCCATCGTTGTTATTCAACTACAGGAACTCCTAAACATATAAAATCATTATTTTTCCCCCCCCCCATCAAAGAGAGGAGATTTTAACTCCCACCGCTAACTCCCAAAGCTAGAATTCTAAACTAAACTACTCTATGCCTATGTCCCTAAATGCAGGTATGTATGCATTATCAGCATTCATCTATATTAACCATTTAACAGTCATTCACGGGCAATACTTGATTAATTAACAAATATTGACACTCCATAACCATATGTCAAAATTAACAGTAGGTATACATTAAGCATTTAAGAAGACTCCACTCACCCAATTTAACAACAGACGAAAATTAAGACCGAATACTTAAATCCATAAGTTAAGTTATACGTTTACTTAACATCTTGTCAACTCTCACATTTTGAGCGCAGTAAGAGCCGACCTACAAGCACATATCTTAAGGTCAACGGTTATTGAGGGTGAGGGACAATTAACGTAGGGTAACACACTGTGCACTATTCCTGGCATTTGGTTCCTACTTCAGGAACAATGGGTGGTATCATTCCCTCCACGTCCCCTAACGCTTACATTTCTCATGTTTTTAATCTTTATACTCGTTACCCAGCAAGCCGGGCGTTCACTCCAGCGAGCCAGGGGTTCTCCTTTTTTTTTTCTTTTCACTTGGCTTTTCAGAGTGCGCACGGTTTTAACAGACAAGGGGGAGCATATTGTAATTGCTCCGCAAATTTTGTCTGTGTCATATAAAGACTTATTTATATTTTTTTTTGTTTTTTTTTTATTCTGAAAGCATAAGGGGTCGAAAAGTCTTTCCTAGATTTTATGTGATAAATTATCACTGTATCCATCGGAAACCCCCCCCCCCCTTACTCCCGTGTAGTACCTAAGGCCTCACAAGCCACAAGTACCTAAAAACTACTTGTACGTACTGGAGCCCCCTTCAACTCCCGTGTAGTACCTAAGGCCTCACAAGCCACAAGTACCTAAAACTACTTGTACGTACTGGAGCCCCCTTCAACTCCCGTGTAGTACCTAAGGCCTCACAAGCCACAAGTACCTAAAACTACTTGTACGTACTGGAGCCCCCTTCAACTCCCGTGTAGTACCTAAGGCCTCACAAGCCACAAGTACCTAAAAACTACTTGTACGTACTGGAGCCCCCTTCAACTCCCGTGTAGTACCTAAGGCCTCACAAGCCACAAGTACCTAAAACTACTTGTACGTACTAAACCCCCCCCTGTATACAGTGATACAAATTTATGCCCCCCCCTTAACTGCATCTCCCCTGCCTCGAAGGGGAAAGAGCAGCATGTTTAAAACCCTTACACAATTTATGCATATATATATTCATCTAACCCCCCAGATATATGTGCATACCAATATACCACGAACACTAGCCTGCCCCTCTCACGTGAAACGCTAAACCAATAAGAAGCCGAGCGTATCGCTAGCGTGGTTTATTTAAAACGTAACACTGAAAATGTTGAAATGAGCCCTAAAAAGCTCCGCAAGCACAAAGGCTTGGTCCTGACTTTATTATCAGCTTTAGCCAAACTTACACATGCAAGTATCCGCCCCCCTGTGAGAATGCCCTCAGTTCCCTGCCTGGAAACAAGGAGCTGGTATCAGGCACAATTTTAGCCCATGACACCTTGTTTAGCCACACCCCCAAGGGAACTCAGCAGTGATAGATTTTAAGCCATAAGTGAAAACTTGACTTAGTAAAAGCTAAAAGGGCCGGTAAAACTCGTGCCAGCCACCGCGGTTATACGAGAGGCCCGAGTTGATTATCTGCGGCGTAAAGAGTGGTTAGGGAAAAATAAATACTAAAGCCGAATGTTTTAAAAGCTGTTATACGCACCCAAAAACGAGAAGTCCAACCACGAAAGTTGCTTTACTAAACCCTGAACCCACGAGAGCTAGGGAACAAACTGGGATTAGAGACCCCACTATGCCTAGCCGTAAACATTGATAGATTAATACAACCCCTATCCGCCCGGGAACTACGAGCACCAGCTTAAAACCCAAAGGACTTGGCGGTGCTTTAGATCCTACTAGAGGAGCCTGTTCTAGAACCGATAACCCCCGTTCAACCTCACCTTTCCTTGTTTTTCCCGCCTATATACCGCCGTCGTCAGCCCACCCTATGAAGGACTAAAAGTAGGCTAAATTGGCACAGCCCAGAACGTCAGGCCGAGGTGTAGCGTATGGAAGGGGAAGAAATGGGCTACATTCCCTATATTAGGGCACACGAATGGTGTGCTGAAACGCACATCTTGAAGGAGGATTTAGCAGTAAGCAGGAAGTAGAGCGTTCTGCTGAAACTGGCTCTGAAGCGCGCACATACCGCCCGTCACTCTCCCCAAAAAATATCCCCTAATTATTTAAAACCTTAGAGCAATAAAGGGGAGGCAAGTCGTAACATGGTAAGTGTACCGGAAGGTGCACTTGGATTAATAACCAAGGTATAGCTAAGTTAGAAAAGCCTCTCCCTTACACCGAGAAGTCCTCCGTGCAAATCGGATTGCCCTGACGCCGAACAGCTAGCCCACCTGAACAACTTCAACACCCCAATATTAATACCCCTAAATATATAACCTTGTACAAAACAAATCATTTTACCCCCTTAGTATGGGAGACAGAAAAGGGATTAGGCGCAATAGAAATAGTACCGCAAGGGAACGCTGAAAGAGAAATGAAACAACCCAGTAAAGCACTATAAAGCAGAGCTTAACCCTCGTACCTTTTGCATCATGATTTAGCCAGTGATCTTCAAGCAAAAAGATTTTTAGTTTGTTAACCCGAAACTAAGGGAGCTACTCCAAGACAGCCTAATAATAGGGCACACCCGTCTCTGTTGCAAAAGAGTGGGGCGAGCTTTGAGTAGAGGTGACAAACCTACCGAACTTAGTTATAGCTGGTTCCCCAAGAAATGAATAGAAGTTCAGCCTCCCGGATTCTCCCTTCACCTCAGTGCATACACCCCCCTGATGTCTTAAGAAACCGTGAGAGTTATTCAAAGGGGGTACAGCCCCTTTGAAACAAGACACAACTTTCCCAGGTGGGTAAAGATCACAATAACATAAGGTAAGCAACTCTCGTGGGCCCGAAAGCAGCCACCCCCTGAAGAAAGCGTCTAAGCTCGGAACAATCTTACCCCTCCCCCAATCCTGATCATTTAATCTTATCCCCCTAAATTTATTGGGCCATCCCATGCACCCATGGGAGTGACCATGCTAATATGAGTAATAAGAAAGCACAGGCTTTCTCCCCGCACGCATGTAAATCGGAATGGACCCCCCACCGAATATTAACGGCCCCAAACACAGAGGGCAATGGATGATAAACGAAACAACAAGAAAATCCCCCAACAGATTACCGTTAACCCAACACAGGTGTGCCCCTAGGGAAAAACTAAAAGGGGGAGAAGGAACTCGGCAAACACATAAAGCCTCGCCTGTTTACCAAAAACATCGCCTCTTGCAAATAATGAATAAGAGGTCCCGCCTGCCCTGTGACTATAAGTTTAACGGCCGCGGTATTTTGACCGCGCGAAGGTAGCGCAATCACTTGTCTCTTAAATAGAGACCTGTATGAATGGCACAACGAGGGCTTAGCTGTCTCCTCCCCTAAGTTAATGAAATTGATCTCCCCGTGCAGAAGCGGGGATAAACACATAAGACGAGAAGACCCTATGAAGCTTAAGACGTAAGGTAGCCCAAAATACAATGGCCCCCCTAACAAGGGGACAAACCAAAAGGTCCCCTACCCCGATGTCTTTGGTTGGGGCGACCGCGGGGAAAGAAAAAACCCCCACGTGGAACGGGAGTACAACTCCTTAAACTAAGAGCCCCAGCTCTAAGAAACAAAATTTTTGACCTATAGATCCGGCAATGCCGATCAACGGACCGAGTTACTCTAGGGATAACAGCGCAATCCCCTTTTAGAGACCATATCAACAAGGGGGTTTACGACCTCGATGTTGGATCAGGACATCCTATTGGTGCAGCAGCTATTAAGGGTTCGTTTGTTCAACGATTAAAGTCCTACGTGATCTGAGTTCAGACCGGAGCAATCCAGGTCAGTTTCTATCTATGCCATATTCTTCTCTAGTACGAAAGGACCGAAAAGAAGGGGTCACTATATTTTATACACCCTGCCTCTACCTAATGAAAACAACTAAAATAGACAAGGAGGTATGCTTTCCCTGCCAGAGAAAATGGCACGTTGGGGTGGCAGAGCCCGGCAAATGCAAAAGACCTAAGCCCTTTCCACAGAGGTTCAAGTCCTCTCCTTAACT